AGATCTATTCTATATCCGATAAGTAACAATACGCAATGGTAGGGAGGTTGACCTACCCTATTTTTTTATATTTCTATGTTTTTATATTTCTATGAGTCTTTCTATCAGTGAATACAGACACATATTCGTTTATCACTCAAAGGACCTATTCGTAAGAACTTTCCTTTATTTCATTTGGTCTTCCTTTTTTATTTATGATTTATAAATAAAATACAATATGATAAAGACAAATCATTTTTAACATAATAAACCCATTTTTACGTTTCCACATCAAAGTGAGATATACTGCTCCATTCTTTTTCTCCGTTTAATGCCTATTGGTGTTCCAAAAGTACCCTTTCGAAGTCCTGGAGAGGAAGATGCATCTTGGGTTGACATATAGTGCGACTTGTCAGATATATTGGGTCATATGGGATTTCCCCGTTCTCTACACCGATCGAGATATACTCTCTTTCACCTCAAAAAAGGTTGATTGAATCATCAAAAATTTTGAGCGTGAAGTGTAATGAAGTGCAATTAGATCGATTTTTGGTTGGGGGTATCCAGATTACTATTCTAAATTTCGAATAATTTATGGTTGGCTTGGTTAGACCAATAAAAAATGAAGCATCCAGGCTCTGTTTAGAAAAAAACTCATAATTGGTAATATATCTACGATTACTATTTCTATCATATCATATATTTGGTATTTGGCAGAAAAAAACGTGTGAAAGAAGAAATTCAGAAAAAAAGGGGGGTCGTAGCAAAAAGACGTGGTATTGTAGTATTTGTCCTATATGTGCAAATCCAAATCGGGCAGATCTCTTTCTTTCTTTTTTACCCAGAGTCGAACAGAAACCTAAAAGAATTGAAGAAACCCATTCAGAAACAAGAAAATTACATTGCGGTTTTGATTCGATCTCGATGAAAATAATACATCAATGAAAAATTAGTTCAATAAGGTTAGTACATTATCTATTTTTTTTTTTTTTTTATTATTAATATAGAATATAATAAAATAGATAAAAAAGGGGTCAAAAAAAGTCGTCTTTCTTGAAAAATGTAAGAAAAAGACCTTTCCTTTCTTTAGAAGTTCGGAAAAGTCCATTATGAAAAAAGGAAAGAGAGTTGAAATCTACACATTGATTCCTTTTTGCAATTTTTGGTGAACTGTATGCATCAAAAGGTGCATGTATGGCTCTTAGGCGATAAAATTTTATCCTAATCAATCGACTTTATCGAGAAAGATTACTTTTTTTAGGCCAAGAGGTTGATAGTGAAATATCGAATCAACTTATCGGCCTTATGGTATATCTCAGTATAGAGGACGATAACCAAGATTTGTATCTGTTTATAAATTCTCCGGGCGGATGGGTAATACCCGGAATAGCTATTTATGATACTATGCAATTTGTACAACCAGATGTACAGACAGTATGCATGGGATTAGCTGCTTCAATGGGATCCTTTATTTTGGCAGGAGGGGAAATTACCAAACGTCTAGCATTCCCTCACGCTTGGCGCCAATGGGTCTTTATTTTCCTCAAATAAAAAGACTATGCCTTCACCCTATGAATATTAAGTAATAATTGAATATTAAGTAATAATAGCATGGCACTTCGAGTTCGATATGCAATTTTTTTTCAAAATCATTCGATTATGTATCGAAAGAGTAGTATGAAAAAGGGGGTATTTACGATTTGATCTGATCTATCGGAAGCCTATTTCAGTGTCACAAAATTTTTTGTTTTGAGTTTTCACACCGGAAAGCTTTTAACAATATTTATGTTATGAAAGAATAGGAAATAAAAAATTATTTTTTATTTTATAACTATTTGAAAAAAGAAACCTTGGGATTGCTAAATAACAGACGAAATAATAAAGCAAGGGAGCCGTCATAGTATTTTTTGAAATACTCTAAAAAAGGAAGGATGGTTATTGGATCATTTACTGATCTGGGTCTATCAGGCCCAGTCTATTTTATTTTTTTTTTTTTTCGATCTTCGATTAAGGTAAAAATCAATTCCATAGTATAGCCGTATGCAATACGCAAAGGATGCCCGTACGGTTATTCAATTTTATCTTTATTTGTTTTTTATTATTTTATTATTTATCTCTCTCGCCTTATCGTGCGAGATAGAAAAAAACCTTTATGATGTTATATCATCAGGGTAATGATCCATCAACCCGCTAGTTCTTTTTATGAGGCACAAACGGGAGAATTTATCCTGGAAGCGGAAGAACTATTGAAACTGCGCGAAACTATCACAAGGGTTTATGTACAAAGAACGGGCAAACCTTTATGGCTTGTATCCGAAGACATGGAAAGGGATGTTTTTATGTCAGCAGCAGAAGCCCAAGCCCATGGAATTGTTGATCTTGTAGCGGTTGAATAAAAGATTAACATCAAAGATTCCGCACAAATACACGATTTGAGATTTTATTTTATCTTGTTAATCTTCTTACCGGATTTAAGGGAATAGTTCTATTAATAGAATATAAAAGTAATTCGTAATCGTCGGGTTCGGATTGATCTAAACCAGCTCAGTATGTATACGACTCACCATGCCAACTATGAAACAACTTATTAGAAACACAAGACAGCCAATCCGAAATGTCACAAAATCCCCCGCTCTTCGGGGATGTCCTCAGCGCCGAGGAACGTGTACTAGGGTGTATGTGCGACTCGTTCAAATCCATAGACTAAGACAAAAAAAAGGAAACTATTTATTCCAATATCGACGGTCGGTTAAAAATCTATTAAGAATATATATATTCTTCTGTTGTGTATCAAATTTATGGTTTCGATTGGTGCCAATCCAATCCCCTCAATTTGCAATTTAAGACGAGAAAGGCTTCCCCATTGGTAGCAAACGGTTACCTCTTAAGCGGGGAAAATCCTATTTCAATTAAAAAGCGGAAAGATTATGCTCTTATTTTTGCAAGAACGGACTAAGAGGGTCAGCTACTCAGCTAATCTTCATACTTAAATACCGTTACTGTATAGCTAGATTTCGTTGTGAAAAACCTATTATTAGATATTTCATGGGTAGAGTCAAAGAGTGTGAACTGTACAAGTCAACAATAACATTGATTAAATGAAGAGGGCTCCGGTGTATAGAGAGGACCTGGCCGTTTAAAAAGTAATCATAGAAACGATGGAACTCACCATTTCTTTATCTATTTAATTTACTATGTTTTTTGATACCTAGTATCAATACAATTTCTTATTTCGTTTCGAGGTTAAATGCTTAGAAATAAAAAGAAAAAAATCGTGGTTGGGAAGGTTATAGTAGCAAAAGCCGTTGGAATTTGGATTTTATACATTGGAAGAATCTATTTTTGTTATTAATAGACTAGGAGGGGAGAAAAGAATAACTGAAAGAAAGAAAATCAAATAGTTATTCATCAAAGTCTTATTTTATTTATTCAATGACCAGAATTAAACGGGGATATATAGCTCGGAAACGGAGGACAAAAATTCGTTTATTTACATCAAGCTTTCGCGGGGCTCATTCAAGACTTACTCGAACTATTACTCAACAGAAAATAAAAGCTTTTGTTTCGGCTCATCGGGATAGAGATAGGAAAAAAAGGGATTTTCGCGGTTTGTGGATCAGTCGAATAAATGCAGTAATTGGTGAGAATAAAAAAAATATATACTATAGTTATCATAATTTAATGTATAATCTGTACAAGAGGCAATTGCTTCTTAATCGTAAAATAATTGCACAAATAGCTATATTAAAAGGGGATTGTCTTTTTATGATTGCCAACGAGATCATACAAAACTCTACTACCTTCCCGGAGACTGAACTCCGGGAAGGTAGTAGAGTTTTGTATGATAATAAAATAGAATTCATATCATAAAGTCATCAAAATAACATCAAAATCAAATGAACAACCAAAATTGGATTGTCGTAGTTTTCGAACAAAACACCAATCCACATTTGATTTGAGTTTAGATTCAAATTTGAATTCAATTGAAGAGTAACTCTATTTTTTTTTTTTTTTTAGATTGATAGTAATAGTTTTAGTGGTCAACTCACTTTTTTCAAATTGTTTTTCATTATTAAGAAAAGGTAACGAAGATAAAATACGAGCTTGTTTTATAGCAATCGTAATTAATCGTTGTTGTTTTAAGGTCAATCTATTCACGCGTCTAGATAATATTTTTCCTTGTTCACTAATAAATCGACTAATTAAACTCATGTTTTTATAATCAATTCGATCCCCCGATTGAATCGGGGGCAAACGCCTACGAAAAGATCGCTTGGATTTAAGAAAGAGTCGCTTAGATTTATCCATGGTTTGTTTATTTCTATCCCGAAAATCCTATTTCTTTTCTTGCAAAAAAGATTTCTTTTGTTTTATTTCTATTCTTGCTGCCTACCTTTTTATTTATTAAATATATATATGTTGTTATGTTATATAATGTTTTATATATATATATGAATTCTAGAATATATATGAAAAATAGGTCGTTTTTTTCATGTTCCCTTTCTTTGTAAGGGTGACACAGAAGCGATCAATTTTATCTATTTCTTTATCTCTGCGTGAATCATATGTTTGCAACAACAGGGACAGAATTTTCTCAATTCCAATCGACTGGGCGTGTTGTGTCGATTCTTTTGAGTAATATATCTGGAAATACCGGTTGATTCCTTATTAACACTATTTTGAGCACAATTGGTACATTCTAAAATAACCCTTACTCGGATATCTTTACCCTTGGCCATAAACCTCCTTTGGGTTTTTGATTCACTTAACTCTTCGATTTTTGGATTCGAAAAAAAAGGAACGAAAAAAGTAGAAGTTGATAATTCGAATCGCAGTGCAATATTTCAGTTTTCGTTTAAGTATCTTGTATGATATAGTTGCCCCTTGCCCTAGAGCCATTCCATTTCAATTCTGGTCTCACTCTATTATTAATTGAAATGGAATTGAATTAATAATTTTCCATAATAGATTATTAATTCAATTCCATTTCAGCTTGGGCCAGATTCCGAGTTTCGCTGAGGCCGAATCCACCTTTAGTCTTTCTCTTTTCTAACTTTTTCTACTAAAATATCTAACTTATTCTAATTCTAAAAGAGAAAGACTAAATAAAGAAGAAGAGGATTAATCACAGATATTAGATTGGATCTCGAATCTTCTTCAAACCCTCCTGTGCCAATGCCAATAACTAGAATGAAAAAAAGGGGAATATCAATGCATCCGGGAATAAACGATTGATTTCTATCAAGAGACCCGCTAAAGCCCCGAACCATAGAGTACTTATCACTGGTGCCACGGAGAGATATGTTTTTAGATCTCGCATTTAAAATCCTCCTTCTTTTTATTTTATTCTTTATTGTAATTTGTAATACATAATTACATAGAGGAATATAATCAGATGATTATTTAGTTAATAACCACTTTTGTATTTGTCGGCAGAATTCCTAATTCAAATTGAAATGGACAATGATTCTTTAGATATTTTTTAATAACAAAGAAAAAAGTCTATTTCTGCCCGAGCGTTCCCTAAAAATATTTTAGGGAAATTTCCTATTTAATTTATTTATTTTTTCATACTTTTATATATATATATATTCTTTCTTTTTTTATATTCTAATTATTATTTATTATACTCTAAATATTCTATTTTTTATTTAATTAAATATTCTTAATTTTATTCCATAGAATAAAATTAAGAATAGGAAACTAAAAAGAAAGAAAAAATGGCAGGATAATTGATATATATATATCAACATATCAACAGAGAAAAGAAAAATATGGAAAACAAGACAAAAAATCTTTACAATGACACTAGAAACCAGTTGAGAGGGATGTAGCGCAGCTTGGTAGCGCGTTTGTTTTGGGTACAAAATGTCACGGGTTCAAATCCTGTCATCCCTATCCCTAACTATTACTTATTGACTTATCGTATGTATGAGCAGTAACAAGGGATCAATTGAGACAAATTCAGACATAATATTGATATTGTATATGTCTGAAAGATGGATTGGAGCCTCATAAAAATAAAATTATTTAAATTATTTATGAGAATAAAGCGCTCTTAGTTCAGTTCGGTAGAACGCGGGTCTCCAAAACCCGATGTCGTAGGTTCAAATCCTACAGAGCGTGATTCCATTCTTGTTAGATCGCGAATGATACTGAAATATTTGAACAGCAATCTAAAATCCGAATTTGACACCTCCTGGCCTGGGGATTAAGATTAAAACAAAGAAATAGGAGGTCAATAAACAAAAGAGATGTTAATTAATCAAAGGTCCAACTGATCACCACGTCGGTATTGTAAATATGCAGTTACGAATAATCCAACCAAAGTAATAGGAATGAGACCTAACACGATTCCAAATAGAAAAACTTCAATCATTTGAATTTGTTTGAAAGGGGAAAGGGGGAGATAATATCTATCCTTAAATATTAATCTTCTGTATGACCAAGAATTGGAAATGGACACGGTAAGGAACTATGGAATATCTAGAATATCAAAAAATATCAAATTCATTTCAAATTAAATAAGTCGTATCTTACTCAGACCGATAAATAGAGCTGAGGTTATAGTTAAAGCCGCTAGTAGAAAACCGAAATAACTAGTTATAGTGGGCATAAAAAAACTAAATGAAATATTTTCTTTCTTTTTTTATACATACATTTATAAAGCATTTCCCTAAGTTTCCATTTTATTTGGGAGAAAAATAGGAAGATAAACAAAAATATCACTTGTAAGGTACAATTGAAAATTTTTGATTCATCAATAAATATCATTACAGACGAACAAAAATATAGTGACATAAGTAAAAAATCAATACATTGTCTGTGACATCTACTCATCCTGTGATTCGAAATCAACAGATTTATCGAGCAACTCGTGAGTTAAGTAAACTAATTAGAATATTTTCATTTTAATTATTTATATTTTAATTATATATTAATAAATTATATATTAATATATATTAAAAAATTATATATTAATAAGAGAATATAGAATATATAAATATTTCGATTTTTTATTTATATTCTATTTATTTATATTCTATATATATATTCTATTTTTATTTTAATTATTATAAAATATTCTATTTATTAGAAATAGAAAAGAATCAAAATAATAATTTATATTAAAATAAAAAAAAAAAAAAAAAAAAAGAATAAAAACTTTGTTGTTTAATTTCATTCAACTTTATATTAGGAAGAATATCTATTACTAACTACTCTATTATTTTACTTGTTACTGGACGACTAAACAATTCAATTCTTTAAAATGAAAAAGGAGTAGGTTCCAACAAAAAACATCTTCGACAACTACAAAAAAGTATATTTCTAGATTTTGCATCTAATTGAATTGTAGAAATATAATAATCTCCTTTCTGTTTTAATTGATTCTCAGTTTCTAGTCTAGTCCGAAGCGAAGCTAATAATGTCGAGAACCCCCATCTTATACTATAAAATTTTCTTATAGTCTCAAACTTTGGAGTACATTGAGACAACCAACGCGGAAGGAAAGAAAAAAGA